TCAAAATCATTCCATTCGGAATCCCTTGCTTTATCAAAGCGACGGACTTCTAAATTCTCATAGGGCCCCCCCGGAATTCCTTCCAGAGCCTGTTGAATAATTTTTATGGATTCCGCCATTTCACTGATTCGTACTAAATAACGAGCTAATGAGTCTCCTTCTTTTTGCCATTGGACTTCCCAATCGAATTCATCGTAACACTCATAATGATCAACTTTACGAAGATCCCATTGCATTCCGGAAGCTCGTAGCATTGGTCCTGATAAACCCCAATTTATTGCTTCCTCTCCACCAATAATGCCCACTCCTTCAACTCGTTCCAAAAAAATGGGATTCCGCGTAATAAGCTTTTGATATTCAACAACTCCTGTTAAAGAATAATCGCAGAAATCCAAACATTTATCTATCCAGCCATGAGGTAGATCAGCAGCTACTCCCCCAATACGGAAATAATTATGCATCATTCGCATACCTGTGGCAGCTTCGAATAGATCATATAGCAATTCCCTCTCTCTGAAAATATAGAAGAAAGGAGTCTGTGCACCGATATCCGCCATAAAAGGCCCAAGCCATAACAAATGAGAAGCTATACGACTCAACTCCAGCATAATGACTCTGATATAGCTGGCTCTTTTAGGTACTTGAATATTTCCCAATTGTTCTGGTGCATTTACCGTTATTGCCTCTGTGAACATAGTAGCTAAATAATCCCAACGTGTTACGTAAGGTAGATACTGTATAATTGTTCGGTTTTCCGCAATTTTTTCCATCCCTCTGTGTAAATAACCCAATACGGGTTCACAATCAATAACATCTTCACCATCTAGAGTAACGATGAGTCGAAGAACACCATGCATTGATGGGTGGTGAGGACCCATATTGACTATCATGAAGTCTTTTCTTATATCCGGTACAGTCATATGTTTTCTTCCCCGATTCATTATTTCATGAATTGCTGAAAACGAAACGAGGTTCATCAAAATTCAAGATCTAATAAAGCAAATAATTCAAACGAATTTTCAAATTAACGAGTTTTTGGTTCCCGAATATCCAACTGACCAATTAATTCTTTATAACGTACTCTATTTTTCTTTGACAAATAAGCCAGTATACGTTGACGTTTTCCCAGAATTTTCCGCAGACCTCTCTGAGATAAATAGTCTTTTCTGTGCAATTCCAAATGTGAAGTAAGTCTCCGTATCTTATTGGTGAAACTGAATACTTGAAATTCAACAGACCCTTTGTTTTTTTCTTTTTCTTCTTGCAGAATAACTGAGATGAATGAATTTTTTACCATAAAAAGAATTCTTCTCTCTCTCTCTTTTTTTTCTTTCTTTTCCACAGATATGGATTTTACCGATCAGGAATAATAATAATGCCAGTCATTTAGATCTGGTACACACAATAAAATAATCTGGATTTATTCATAGACTACTTTCTATCGAATCCAATTGAAAATTGGATTCGATAGAAGGAGATGGTACATTTCTACACCCACAAAAGGGAATGATTGGGACTTAAGAAAATTCTGCCGATTCATTCCTAGATCCAATTGATATGATACATCATTGAATCAGTATCATGTATCAGAATCTAATGTAACACAACGTGTGTGTACATTTGTATACCTTTATATACCGGATATGACACGTGATATAGATATATAGGAAATCCACCATCAACTAATTCTGACTCGTGGATACATATGTATCCTTGACATACTGAAACGACTGCCATTATTGGTATCAAACCAGTAGCGATTCATACAAGCTAAATCTTCTAATCGATAATTGGGCCAAAGAAACAATTTGAATTGGATAAATTTATTTATATCTGTATCAAAATGCTTGTCCTCATCCAAAAATTGCACACAGTTCCTTACGTTGTTGCCATTGAAAAATACTGAATTTCTATTCACAACATTCTCATTCTCGGAATTCAAACAAATTAGAATTCTCAATTCTCTACGACGTCTAGGAGATGGAATATTTTCAGGAACAAGCAAAGCATAATTATTTTCATCTCCATTCACAAGTACCTTTCCATGTTGTGCAATGGATCTATCGAAATAATCTTCATCAACATATTTTTTTTCTCGGCGTATTCGATTAGTTTGGTACTTATTCTTATTGACCAATGAAATACTTATGGTTTGATACATAATCCATTGTCCATCCCATTTTATAGACAGACGAACCGGTTCGATAATCAATATTCCCTTTTTTATCAATTCTGTAAGAGTTAGATCCTTCTGAATCAGCATTACATCCAGGCGCATTTCTCCTCTTTGAATAGAGGATATAGCAATTTCCCTTGGATTTATCAGCCTAAGCAGGAGACAATATACCTTGATATTATTGAGAATTCTTTGATTCAAAGGATCATCCCATCTCAATTGAAAAAGCAAATACCTTTTCAGGAAGAAATCTAGTTCCGCTCCCTTATTGCTCTTGGATTGTCTTTTCTTTCTACGTTTTTTAATGTCTGATTCCGCGGAATCTTTTTCAAGATCTTTTTGTCGGTTTCGTGGATCTGATCCAAGATTCCCTTGACCCAGCTGTTCTTTTTCTTCTTGATTTCGATTCTCTAATTCAAGATATTCTTTTTGATTAGATGATAGACGAAGATCCTTTTTTTGATTTCTGTTGATGTTTTTATTTTCGTTTTCATTTCCATTCAAATTGAAAATAAGTAATTTGATTGGTATGATCCACGGTTTAATCTTATATGCATCATAAAGTAGCACAAATTCTGAGAAGAACCAGGGTTCTAGATTCGATATGGGACGATGTAGCATTTCTTCATTCATTCCCATCCAATCAAAAAAAAACCTTTTTTTTTGATTGGATGGGTTGATTTCTTGATGAATCGTGAGATAAAAAAGATCTTTCTTATCAATTATTTGATAATCATTAGTCCCAGTCTTAGTATTTTTATTAATGTTGGTTCCAGTATCTATATCGGTCCAAGTCTCAATATCGATATTCTTTCTAAGAAAAAAATTGAGAATTCTCCACTCCAAATATTTTCTATCCGGATTTTTCCCCGTATCAATAATAGACCCTTCCCCTAGATAATCATTAATAGCTATACCCCCGGGTACATAAAATGATTCGGGTTTAGGCATGTTGTAATTATATGGAATCTCTCGGTCTCCATTTACTTGGAATGGCGATCCATAAATATATGAGTCCTTCCTGTCTTCATAATGAATATATTTATGTGATAAAAGATCATATCTGTAGTGTTTTTTAAATTTTTCTTTTTGACTCGGTAATGAGTTCACTACATAATTATTTTGTTTCTCGTAATGAATTAATTGGTCTTTTTCTTTTTCATATGAATCTTTTTTTGAGTTTTTATTTTGAATCATACGACGTTGATTGACTCTATTTCGCCATTTTTGCGGTACTAATTTAGACCATCTAGTCTGAGATAAATTGTATTGATAATGACCCCTTAACCAATTTTTCCATTCATTCATTCCAGAATTCGGACGTTTCTTAGACCTTGATTTGGCATCCAATATTCCTCGTGTTCCAAAATGGTCCTTTATTCTATCCTTAAGAAAAAGATATGCTCCGCGATATTTAAGTACAGATCTCAAGTAATACTTATTAATAATTTGGATTTGTGATAAATTGTAAAATACATATGCTTGTGACAAGGAAGATAAGTCACAATAAATCTGTGATTTATTATTACTAATATTAGAAAGAGACTTTTTTATAGTCGAAATAAAGTGAATTGCATTTTGATTTGTTTCATCAATTCCTTCTTTATTTCTTTCATCATTGTAAATGTCTTTGTCGATAATTTTTTTTGTTGATTCAAATTCAAGGAAAAGTTGTGCATTTATTCTGGGAATATTAATGTTACATAGAAAGATATCCATATAGATTCTTTCAATGAAAGATTTCATAAAATAGTGCCATTTACGTATTAATCGGGCACCTCCTCTTTTTGATATCTGCCAAATATGTTTCTGTGATTCCGATCTTTTATCATCACAACCTGTCTCGTTAGGACTAATCTTTCTATTTGGAGTTAGAAATATTTTTCTCTTGTCTTTTGTAATCCTTTCTATTTTATTTCGGATTGTGGTTGTCCTATCAGCCAGATCCTTCATTTTTTTTTCTGTCAGTGAATAATTTGTCCAATCCACAGATCTAATTCGAATGATCGATTCATGGTTAATCTTATTACTAATTATAGAATCTTTTCTATTTTCATTTGGTTCATATACTTTCCTCAATCCAAATAAGAAAATTGGATTTACTTTTTCAAACTCTTTTATTATTCTTTTTATAAATAGAACTGTTTTGAGAATCCATCTTGTTTTTTCTTTTAAGACCCTTAGAAACCATTTTTTTCTTTCTCCTAAAGCTCTTAGAACTAGAAAACATTTCTTTTTCACTTTTATCATTTTTTTTTCGAGTTCTTTCCAAATGGGGTCAAAAAAGGAAGGTCGTTTTCGGGGAGAACCAAAAGGTAGTTCAGTTTCCATCCCCCAGACTGTTAAAAAACCAAAATTTTCTTTTTTTCCTTTCTTTTTCATTCGATCTCTATGATCGAATCCTAGCTTAGATCTGTGCCAAGGTTTCAGACAGAAAGGAAATAGGATCTTTATTTGAATACCGTCTGTTAGCCAGTCTTTCGGAAATTCTGTTTCTGATAATTGAACACCATTATAGGTGCATTTAACATGCATTTCTCTATTCCACTCCTTCCAATCCTCGTACCACTCGGGGAATTGAAATAATAACATACGGCCGAGATTTTTAGCTATTATCAATGAAGGCAATACGATGTATTTTCTAAGAATCGATTGTGTTACTAACATAGAACCTCTTATTGTTTGAGCAAATAGAATAGTATCCCAATTTTCTGCTATTGTTATCCGTTCATTCTCTTCCTTTTTCTCCTCCTTTGTTTTTTCCTTTTCTTTTGCCTCTTTTTCCTCAGAATCCGAAGTTTTTAATTCCGGACCTCTCCCCACC